GTTACTCGAGAGTCCCGATTATTCCATTTTTTAATGTTATCCATGTATAGCGCTCAACTAGGATCGTTTGCCTCTCGGGACCTTTTACTTTTTTTCATCATGTGGGAGTTAGAATTAATTCCGGTTTATCTCCTTCTATCCATGTGGGGGGGGAAAAAACGTATGTACTCGGCAATAAAATTTATTTTGTACACAGCGGGAGGTTCTATTTTTCTATTACTGGGAGTTCTGGGTCTTGGTTTATATGGTTCGAATGAACCAACTTTGGATTTGGAAAAATTAATTAATGAACCATATTCTATGCCTTTAGAAATCCTCTTTTATATAGGATTTTTTATTGCTTTTGCTGTTAAATCACCGATTCTACCTCTACATACATGGTTACCAAATACCCATGGAGAAGCTCATTATAGTACTTGTATGCTTTTAGCTGGAATCTTATTAAAAATGGGAGCGTATGGATTGATTCGGATTAATATGGAATTATTACCCCATGCCCATTCTATATTTTCTCCTTGGTTACTGATAATAGGTACAATACAAATAATTTATGCAGCTTCAACATCTTCCGGCCAACGCAATTTAAAAAAAAAAATAGCTTACTCTTCTGTATCTCATATGGGTTTCATACTTATAGGAATAGGTTCGATAACTGAGGCAGGACTGAATGGAGCCATTTTACAAATAATTTCGCATGGATTTATTGGGGCAGCACTGTTTTTCTTGGCAGGAACAAGTTATGATAGAATACGTCTTCTTTATCTCAACGAAATGGGCGGAGCAGCTATTTCTATGCCAAAAATATTTACGATGTTCAGTAGCTTTTCCCTAGCCTCTCTTGCATTACCAGGTATGAGTGGTTTTGTTGCAGAATTTATAGTATTTTTGGGAATAATTACCAGTCAAAAATATCTTTTAATGCCAAAAATAATAATTTCTTTTGTAATGGCAATTGGAATGATATTAACTCCTATTTATTCATTATCTATGTTACGTCAGATGTTCTATGGATACAAGCTAGTTAATACCCCCAATTCCCATGTTTTTGATTTTGGCCCTCGCGAGTTATTTGTTGCAATCTCTATCTTTCTACCTGTAATAGGCGTTGGGATGTACCCGGATTTTGTTCTTTCATTATCAGTTGATAAGGTTGAGGTTATTTTAGCTAATTTTTTTATAGATAGTTTTTAGAAATAAAAAATAGGCTAATTTTTTAATTTTTTTAAGCTCGTTGTATTTGTATAAAGAATGCTTTTTTAGATTCTTTTAAGCTAAATCAAAAAAAAAAATTTGAATTTGAACGAGAGGTGCGCGGTCCTTGCGAGAACCGCGCGAATTACGGTATGTACGCGGTTCTCATCGGGTCATACACAATTTTTTATTTTTTATATGAACTCTATATACACTAACTTAGTGTATATAAACTGTATGTACTCTACTTAGTTTGTATTCATAAGAGGCTTTCTTGAATTGAATTTAACTAGACATTCCCTTAAATGAACCATAACTATGTATCCCTAGTCCTAACAGATTGATTCCAAAATAGCAGATCCAAATTATAAGAAAGCCTAGAGTCGCCACAATTGCAGAATTTGCACCCCGGAAATTCTTTTTTGTTCGAGTATGTAAATAAATAGCAAATATTATCCAAGTAATAAAAGCCCAAGTTTCTTTAGGGTCCCAACTCCAATATGATCCCCATGCTTCATTAGCCCATACTGCTCCCGAAATAATACCGACGGTTAAAAAGAGAAATCCTAGACTAATCACACGATAACTCCAATAATCCAACTGTTGAAGCAATTGGGTCTTGTAATAATTTTTAGCAGAAAAAAAAGAACTATTTCCTAAAATCTTAATTATTTCATTCCTGTCTTGAATTTCGTCAATTTGAATTGACTCGATTAATTTTAATAACTCATTACCTGTCTTTCTAAATGTAATGACTAGAAGTGCGGTTGATAATAATGATCCACACAAAAGAGCCCCATAGCTTAATATCATCATACTTACATGCATAATTAACCACTGAGATTGTAGGGCTGGTACTAATATTCCAGGTTTCTCTATTTCTGTTAAAAGGTCCGAGGTAGCAAAGCCTTGGGTAAAAAGAGTACTTGAGGCGGTTATTGTGCTTAGATTTGGTTTTTTTTTGAAATACACAACTATATGAATAATGGAGAAACTCCACGAAAGAAAGATTACTGATTCATATAAATCACTTAGTGGGAAATGGCCCGAATAAATCCAACGGGTGACTAATAATCCTGTTAGACAAAAAAAAGTAGTTATCATGGCCTTTTCTGATACATCATATGGTTTTGTGATTTCTGTGACCAATAGGTTTATAAACCGAATTGTAATTACAATCAAAACAAGCGAAAAAGAAATATGAGTTAATATGTGCTCTAAGGTTGAAAATATCATAAAAATCTACAAAAAAAGAGTAATCCCTTAAGTTAATTAATCATTAAATTATAATTTAATTTATTCAAATTTCTTTAAAATTGGGAATTGAATTCATTATTCATTAGAATAAATATTCTCTCTCTTTTAGAATCTTTTAGAAGATATGCCGCTACTCGGATTCGAACCGAGATGCTCTAGCACTGCTTCCTAAGAGCAGCGTGTCTACCGATTTCACCATAGCGGCTTTATAACTTTATAATATAATAGCGTATTCACACTCAATCGTCGAGATTAAAAGAGTCAATTTAAGAAAAATTTTTTTGAATAAGGATTTTTATTGATAAATACTAATTAGTTCAAAGGTGGATTTGAGGGTTGATCTTTTCCATCGGCTCCCTTTTATCTTTCTTAGGACTTTAGTCTTGTTTATCCTCTTCGAGAATCAAACTTTTGTAATTCGACAGTTTCTACCCTTTCGTTAGGACTATAATTTTAACTAAAAATTTTTGGATGTTATTTATGATAAATAAGTCGAGGGGGAAGGTAAGACTCCCCATCGAAAAAATATACGACAAAGATAAGGTAAAACCTTCGATTTTTCTTTTTTATTAATTTTTTTTTTTATAATTTATAGAATTCACTAAATTGAAATTAATAAATTTTAAATTTTGTATTTTTCCATATCAATCATAATCACAAACTGAAGTCTATCTGAAGTCTATTTCGCGTTGATAAGAGAGACTGCTAATTTTTCATATTATATTAATAATTAATACTGAAATGAGCCAATTTTTTAGTTAAATCGATTCAGATTATTACAACCAACCTTTTATCACTTATTTGTTTGTTGAAAAAAAAAACTTTTTGACTTCCCGGTAGAAAGAGATTTCCCCAATGCCAAAGCTTTTAACGCTGACCGAGAGCCCTTCCCTTTCCAAATCTTTTTACGAATACGTTTTTTTGATATAGAAGTGCGTTTTTTTGGAACTGCCATTTTAAAATTAAGAAATTTCCTCTTGTCATAGTTGAATGTGAACCACATCTAGTATTCAAAACTCATGGTTAGTGACTATTCACTATCTCGTTAGTCGCTTCATAACAAAACAAATAAATATGGGAAAATATTACTAAAAAAAGTTTTATTTAAACACGGTTTTTTTGTCTTCCAAGCCGTGTAAGAACAACCAATTTGTAACTTTTAGTTATCGTTCTTTCTCATATATTTCTATAATCAGTTGTAACATTCAACTCCACTTAGTTGAACTAAAAAAAAAGAATCTAAAAGACCGATCTCTGTTGATTTTTGACATTTCATACTTCAGTTACATGTAATAATTTGTAATAATTGTTGAAGTATTTAAAAAGATAACTTTTGCTTAATAAAAAATATAATATTTCTTTGATTAACTAGCCAAACTTGAGGAAAGAATATGCAAAAAAACGGTTTCAATTCAAAGGAGATTTGTATTTGTAATCAATCTGTTATGTTACAAGATCTATCTTTTATCCTTTTTTAATAAAGATAAAATTTTAATAAAGAAAAAATAAAGTTTCTTTTCTATCTAGACTCAGATATTCTAACGTTTTCTAATCTAACAAATGAAATATTTTTTATTTATTTATTAGATTATTATTAGATTAGAAAACTATTAACCTTATAAAAACTTAGTTGGAATTAACTAACTAAAACTAAAATGGGGGGGTTATAAAAAGGAGTGCATTAGGTAATCCCATGGTTGATATCAGAATCTAGGACTTTTTTGGTGAATTCCCATGCCGGCTCAACGAATCATTTGATCGATGAATATTTGAACTATTTCAAAAAGATTCTTAATTAAGTAAGAATTTCAAATACTCAATTTTTCTTTAAGTTCATGCAAATTTTGATTTTTTTATTGATCTCTTTACAAAGGAGTAGGATCCGGTGACTCAAAAGTAATAAATTAAGACTCAAAACTTTTTATTTTTTATGGAACAGACATATCAATATGCATGGATAATACCTTTCTTTCCACTTACAGTTCCTATATTAATTGGAGTGGGACTTCTTCTTTTTCCGGCAGCAACAAAAAATCTTCGTCGTATGTGGGCTTTTCAGAGCATTTTTTTTTTAAGTATAGTCATGATTTTTGCGATCAATCTATCTATTCAACAAATAAATAGTAGTTTTACCTATCAATATGTCTGGTCTTGGGTCATAAATAATGATTTTTCTTTAGAATTCGGTTATTTAATTGATCCGCTTACTTCTATTATGTTAATATTAATCACTACTGTTGGAATTTTGGTTCTTATTTATAGTGATAATTATATGTTTTATGATCGCGGATATTTGAGATTTTTTTCTTATATGAGTTTTTTCAGTACTTCGATGTTAGGATTAGTTACTAGCTCTAATTTGATACAAATTTATATTTTTTGGGAATTAGTTGGAGTATGTTCATATTTATTAATAGGATTTTGGTTCACACGACCTGTTGCAGCAAATGCTTGTCAAAAAGCGTTTATAACAAATCGTGTCGGGGATTTTGGTTTATTATTGGGAATTTTGGGCTTTTATTGGATAACGGGGAGTTTTGAATTTCGTGATTTATTCCTAATATTCAATAATTTGATTTATAACAATGAAGTCAATCTTTTATTTGTTACTTTGTGCGCTATTTTATTATTTTCCGGTGCAGTTGCAAAATCCGCACAATTTCCCCTTCATGTATGGTTACCTGATGCTATGGAAGGGCCTACTCCTATTTCAGCTCTTATACACGCCGCGACTATGGTAGCAGCGGGAATTTTTCTTGTAGCTCGACTTCTACCTCTTTTCATAGTCATACCCCACATAATGAATTTCATTTCTTTAATAGGGATAATAACAGTATTTTTGGGAGCTACTTTAGCTCTTGCTCAAAAAGACATTAAGAGGGGGTTAGCCTATTCCACAATGTCTCAATTGGGTTATATGATGTTAGCTCTAGGTATGGGGTCTTTTCGAAGTGCTTTATTTCATTTGATTACTCATGCTTATTCGAAAGCATTATTGTTTTTAGGCTCTGGCTCCATTATTCATTCAATGCAAACAATTGTTGGGTATTCTCCAAATAAAAGTCAAAATATGGTTTTTATGGGAGGTTTAACAAAACATGTACCAATTACTAAAACTACTTTTTTATTAGGTACACTTTCCCTTTGTGGTATTCCGCCTCTTGCGTGTTTTTGGTCCAAAGATGAAATTCTTAATGATAGTTGGTTATATTCACCGATTCTTGGAATAATAGCTTTGTTTACAGCAGGCTTAACCGCGTTTTATATGTTTCGAATCTATTTACTTACTTTTGAAGGACATTTAAATGCCCATTTGCAAAATTACAGCGGTAAAAAAACGACTTCCCGCTACTCAATATCTATATGGGGTAAAGAATGTGCTAAAGAAAATAAAAAAAACTTTCGTTTGTTAACTTTATTACAAATGAAGAATAACGAAAATATTTCTTTTTTGTCAAAGAAAATATATCAAATTAATAAAAATGCAAGAAATCAACCTTTTCTGACTCTTTCTCATTTTGGCAATAAGAGGACTTTTTCATATCCTTATGAATCGGATAGTTCTATATTATTTCCTATCCTTATATTAGTTCTATTTACGTTGTTTGTTGGATTTCTGGGACTTTCTTTTACTGAAGTGGATTTGGATATATTATCCAAATGGATAACACCCTCTATAAACCTTTTACATCAAAATTCGAATAATTTAACAGATTGGTCTGAATTTGTGAAAGATGCAGTGTTTTCGATCAGTATAGCCTACCTCGGAATCATTATAGCATTTTTTTTATATAAGCCTCCTTATTCATCTTTGAAAAATTTTGATTTAATTAATTTATTTGTTAAAACAAATCTTAAGATAATAGTTTCTGACAAGATAATAAATGGGATATATGATTGGTCATATAATCGGGGTTATATAGACGCTTTTTATGGAACATACTTTCTAGGGGGGGTCCGAAGAGTGTCTGAATTCACTCATTTTTTTGATAGACAGGTAGTTGATGGAATTACGAATGGAGTTGGTCTTATGAGCTTCTTTCTAGGCGAAGGGATCAAATTTCTTGGTGGCGGACGTATTTCTTCTTATCTTTTCTTGTATTGTTCTTATTTATCAATTTTTTTAGTAATTTCTTATTTTTTAGCTAGAGAAATTTTCTCTATTATATAGTATTCTATATTATTATTTAATATATTAATATGTTAAAGTTATAACATAATAGTATATTAAATAATTGACTATTTTAAATCCCCTATTTCATTTTAAATAATTCTAAATAATTCATAGTAAATACTAGATCTTTAGTCTAATTTTCTACAATTTATCAATTCCATTTTTTCTATCAAAAAAATCAGAAAATGTTACAAAATTGATATTAACCCCATTTAATATAAGTTCAAGACACATAAGAGCCCTAACCATATTTCGACTCGTGATCAATCCATATAGACCGATAGAAAATAAATAGGCACTCAAAACAAGTACATGTTCGAGCATCATTAACAAACTCCTTATCAATTTCGATTCATTTCAATATGAACAAAAATTTCACTAATTAGATTAACTAGAACATACTAAGTAATAAAATAAAGAAATATATTGGTAATAGATCGAACTAATAAAGTAAAGAATTTTTTTATACATGAATTCAAATAGAATAGAAAGGAAATGAATGTGATAGTCCAGAATACAGTTTGATTTTGATTCCCCCTTCTAAAAAGTGATTATTGACGAGCTACAGCAATTGCGCCTATTAACGCAACTAAAAGAATTATTGAAATGAGTTCAAATGGAATAAAAAAATCTGTTGATAAATGAATCCCAATTTCTTGACTATTATTTATCAAATCTTGCTCTATAATCTGGTTTGATTTTGTAGTCCAAATAATCCCGTACCATGACGTATCTGGAATAGTAGTAATTAGTGAAGCAAAAAGACTTGTACAAACCACCGAAGTAACCCCATCTCCAACGGTCCTAGGATGAAAATCTTTGTAATATTCTGAACCATTCAGGAACATCACAGCAAAAATGATTAAAACGTTTATGGC